TTGAAAATCCTATTTTTGAGGTTGACGACGACCATTCGTTTCTGAGTGAACTAGAAAGTTCTTTTTCTAGTTATCGAAATTCTAGTTATAGGAATAATGGATCCACGAGTGAAGATTCCTTATACAACCGTTACGTATATGATACTCAATCTAGTTGGAATAATCACATTACTAGTTGCATTGACGGTTATCTTCAGTCTCAAATCTGTATTGATACATCCGTTGTAAGTGATAGTAGTAATAGTTACATTTCTAGGTGCGTTTTTAATAAACGTAGAATTAATAGTGAAAGTGGGAGGTCCGGTCTACGAACCCGGAAGAAAAGCAACGATTTGCCTCTAGGAGAAAGGTCTACTGATCTCGATGCAACTCAAAACTATAGGCGATTGTGGATTCAATGCGAAACTTGTTATGCATTAAATTATAAGAGATTTTTGAAATCAAAAATGAATATTTGTGAACAATGTGGATATCATTTGCAAATGAGTAGTTCAGAAAGAATCGAAGTTTCGATCGACCCCGGTACTTGGGACCCTATGGATGAAGACATGGTTCCCCTGGATCCCATTGGATTTTATTCGGCGGAGGACCGTTATAAAGATCGTCTTGCTTCTTATCAACGAAAAACAGGATTAACTGAGGCTGTTCAAACGGGCATAGGTCAACTAAACGGTGTTCCTGTAGCACTTGGAGTTATGGATTTTCAGTTTCAGGGGGGTAGTATGGGATCGGTAGTCGGGGAGAAAATAACCCGTTTGATCGAGTACGCCACCACTCGATCTCTACCTCTTATTATAGTGTGCGCTTCGGGGGGGGCACGCATGCAAGAAGGAAGTTTGAGCTTGATGCAAATGGCTAAAATATCGTCTGCCCTATATGATTATCAATCAAATAAAAAGGTATTTTATGTCTCAATTCTTACATCTCCTACTACTGGTGGGGTAATAGCTAGTTTTGGTATGTTGGGAGATATCATTATTGCCGAACCCAACTCCTACATTGCATTTGCGGGTAAAAGAGTAATTGAACAAACATTGAGTAAAACAGTGCCCGAGGGTTCACAAGTATCTGAATATTTATTCCAGAAGGGCTTATTTGATCTAATCGTACCACGTAATCTTTTAAAAAGCGTTCTGGGTGAGTTATTGAAACTGCACGCCTTCTTTCCTAATTCCATCGAGTAGGGTGCACTAAGTTCAATTATCTTATTTGTAGCAAACAAGCAGTTAACTTATCAGAATCAAAGTAAATAAGAGTGGAGTTTTCTTTAGTGACCTAAGATCGAATTATCGAAAGAATCAAAAGTTGCGGATAACTCCCTTTTTACCTAGATTACTGATTACTAAATTAAGAAGTCTCTATCAATAACAATCAGATAATAACAACAACAAGATAAAAGTGTGAGTTCTTCCTTTCGGGAAATTGGGCAAACAAGACGACTTTCGTCTTACGTATATAATGAAAAATGAAATTACAATCAAATAGAGAAAAGATAGATATAGAATTTTGTATCTTTCTCGATCTCCCGAAAATCCCATTGTTACTAAGAATCCCGCTTGTGGCGCATTCTAACGAATCTTTCGATAATTTGTAAAAACCCTTTAACTTTAATTATTAATTAATTTAATTATTAATTAATTAATTAGAAGACAAGAACAAAACACAAAGAAATACAGAAAACCAATTAAGATTGATTATCATACTCTTTCATATAGAAAGGTAAATAAGTCCATTTATTTAGTTTTACATTTTGAATTAAAATAACTACGAATTCATAATAAACGAATTCATAATAATCACAATTCGGAATTATAATGAATTCTAATAATTAATTATAATTAATATAAATAAAAAAAAAAAAATAGTAAAAAAATAATAACAGGTACAATATAGTAAATCGAGGTACCATTTTATGACAACTTTCAATCTTCCCTCAATTCTTGTGCCTTTAGTAGGCTTAGTATTTCCGGCAATTGCAATGGCTTCTTTATTTCTTCATATTCAAAAAAATAAGATTGTTTAGATCCGAGAGAATACAACCTCGGCTGTTTTTTTTTTTTGAAACTGTAGCATAACACAGATGTTTTGTTTGTGCAATATAGTATAATGTGTGATTTCCACCGAACAGAAAAGAAAAAACCTGCAGAAAATGAAAACGATCTATGGATAAATGAATCCTAACCAGTTTCAGATAGATCGGGATTTTTGGATACCTAAAATAGAAAGTTGGTAGATCCATATGTATATTGTATATTGGGATCCTATGAAGGGAATGTTATTATTTTAGATCGAACCAATTTGATGAATAATTCCTAAAGCTTCACGTCAAACTAGTGCTAGTTCACATCAAACTAGTACTAGTTGATGAGAGTTCCTTTGGAAATAAAAAAGGAAAGGGTATTCTCTCAATTCCAATAAAATACAATCGGATCGAGTATGAGTTGGCGATCAGAACATATATGGATAGAACTTAGAACGGGGTCTCGAAAACTAAGTAATTTTTGCTGGGCCCTTATCGTTTTTTTAGGTTCATTAGGATTCTTATTGGCTGCAACTTCCAGTTATCTTGGTAGAAATGTGATATCTTTTTTTCCGTATCAGCCAATCATTTTTTTTCCACAAGCAATTGTGATGTCTTTCTACGGGATCGCGGGTCTATTTATTAGTTCCTATTTGTGGTGCACAATTTCTTGGAATGTAGGGAGTGGGTATGATCGATTCGATAGAAAGGAGGGAATAGTGTGTATTTTTCGTTGGGGATTTCCTGGAAAGAATCGTCGCATATTCCTCCGATTCCTTATAAAGGATATTCAATCCGTTCGAATAGAAGTTAAAGAGGGTATTTATGCTCGTCCTGTCCTTTATATGGACATCAGAGGCCGGGGAGCTATTCCGTTGACTCGTACTGATGAGAATTTGACTCCACGAGAAATTGAACAAAAAGCTGCGCAATTGGCCTATTTCTTGCGCGTACCTATTGAAGTCTTTTGATTTTGAGAAAAAACTGGGCCGAAGGACGAATGTTTTCTCAGTAGTTTCGTTAAAACGTTCAGTCGAGCCAAAGCCGATGCATACGGAACCACCATAAAACAAAACTTTTTTTATGTATATCCAAATGGATTCCAAATCTATGCAACTCAATCGAAACAAATAAGAAATTGAACTACCGAAAGAAAAAAATTTCTCTTGTTTAAGTTGTTACTATTGTTGGTTTAGATGCAGATATATCATATCTTGTAAAATTTTTCCTTTTTGGATCCCCTTTTATCCTTTCATTTGTGTTCTTTACTAACCAACAAAAGGTTATCGTAATAATGATAACCGGCCCTTTTCTGTCTTGTTTGTCTTGCCGCTCATTTTTTTTGATCATCACATTATACTTTCTATCTTTCTCTCAATTATTCTATTCTTGACTAGGGCGAATTGTTGGAATCTTTTTGAAATATTGGATATTTTTTTTTGATAGAAAAGGAGTTCCCTTGCCTCAAAATATCTGTAAACACTATTTTTTCTTCACTCGAAATTCGAACTGGGGGAGTCCTAGTTTTTTTCTGTATTCTTTCTAGGTTCAAACAAGAGCACAAAAAAAATAGATTCATAGGTTTGATACCTTATCTAGAACTTCTACTTGAAAGAAATATTTGATCATATAGAGTCGACAAATGAAGTGGGTTAATTAAAAATTCACAGGTGAAAAATGGCAAAAAAGAAAGCATTCACTCCTCTTTTGTATCTTGCATCTATAGTATTTTTGCCCTGGTGGATTTATCTCTCATTTAAATATTGGGTTACTGGTTGGTCGAATACTGGTCAATCCGAAATTTTTTTAAATGATCTCCAGGAAAAAAGTATTCTAGAAAAGTTCATAGAATTAGAGGAAATCTTCTTCTTGGACCAAATGATCAAGGAATACTCGGAGACATATCTACAAAAGCTTCGTATAGGAATCCACAAAGAAACGATCCAATTAATCAAGATACACAACGAGGATCGTATCCATACGATTTTGCACTTCTCGACAAATATAATCTCTTTTGGTATTCTAAGCGGTTATTCTCTTTTAGGTAGTGAAGAACTTGCTATTCTTAACTCGTGGGCTCAGGAATTCCTATATAACTTAAGTGATACGGTAAAGGCTTTTTCGATTCTTTTATTAACCGATTTATGTATCGGATTTCATTCACCTCACGGTTGGGAACTAATGATTGGTTCTGTTTACAAAGATTTTGGATTTGTTCATAACGATCAAATTATATCTGGTCTTGTTTCCACTTTTCCAGTTATTCTGGATACTATTTTGAAATATTGGATTTTCCGTTATTTAAATCGTATATCTCCGTCACTTGTAGTTATTTATCATTCAATGAACGATTGATAAACGACCCCCCGATATTCATTTAATGAATTAGAATGGTTCTTACTTTGTAGTTATACATAAGCATTAAAAACATAAGCATTAAAAACGCTCGGGGGATTTCATCCCATAGTATTCCAGTAAAACTATTCCAGTAAATAGGCAGAATCGTGGATAGGGAACTATACGAGTGACCTACCCAATTTATTGTATAAATTTTTCGGATCAATGATTAGACCATGCAAACTCAAAATATTTTTTCTTGGATAAAGGAACAGATTACTCGATCTATTTCCGTATCGCTCATTATATATATCATAACTAGGATATCCACTTCAAGCGCATATCCCATTTTTGCACAGCAGAGTTATGAAAATCCACGAGAAGCGACTGGGCGTATTGTATGTGCCAACTGTCATTTAGCTAATAAGCCCGTGGATATTGAGGTTCCACAAGCGGTCCTTCCTAATACTGTATTTGAAGCAGTTGTTCGAATTCCGTATGATAAGCAAGTGAAACAAGTTCTTGCTAATGGTAAAAGGGGGGGTTTGAATGTGGGGGCTGTTCTTATTTTACCGGAGGGGTTTGAATTAGCTCCTTCCGATCGTATTTCTCCCGAGATGAAAGAAAAGATAGGCAATTTGTC